AAGACCAGAATATTCGGAGGACTCTTCTGACCAAACAAATAATTGTCAGCAACATTGTTTCTTTTTTTTTTTTCAAATCCAAAGAATTTTTCTTAATTTATACGTAGGTTATCGATTCAGCATTGGATAAAAAAGAGGGGTTGAAATACTCATAATTTTTTCCAATCAATCAATAAATAAAAAAATAGAAAAAAGGTTAAAATAATTTTATCGACATGAGTGTTATATATCGAAAAAACTTTCTAACTATTCATTTTGAAACCATTTCTATATTAACATTAAAATATTAACCTAATAGTAGAAAGAGTACCTTGCTGAGTATGGACTTCAAACGATTTAGCTTTAACCATGTTAATTGTTCCACATTATTATTATTGGTTGATAGAGAATCAAAGTAGATTTACCAATGAATCGCGAAATGCTATGGTTCTTAAATATGATTTATTAATTTATTTAATTTATTCAAAAGTAATTCGCGCGATCATGCACCTTTCCCAGTTAGAACGAAAAAAAAAAGTGCAGTTGGTTGGATCCAGCCTATTCTTGAAATAAACAACTCGCACACACTCCCTTTCCAAAAAAAATCAATACACCGAGCACTACACTTAGATTTATTGGATTTGTTGCTAAAATATCGGTATTAAACCCGAAACTCCCGGCGGATGACCAGTAACCTAAGGAAAGGAAAGAATCGGTTACAGTTTTCATAGAATCTCCTCTTAGATATAGATAGACTAATTATCTATTTATTTTTATTTTATATGTTTATTTTCTTTTTTTGTAATTTCCTATTTGCTATTTTATTTAACTCTATTTAGAAAGAAAATTTAAATAGAGTTAAAAATCCATTCATTTATAAATCAATGGATTTTTTTGTCAATTGGAAATTTCCAATTGACAAAAAAAGATGATACTTATCATTATTAGAATTAGGTCCCAGGCGTTATGCCATGTCAATTGCGAAATATCTCGTTTATTGTAACACTTCCTAAAAAAACGTTCCATTGGACTAAGAGGGGGAAGGAAGAGGGCGAGTCGGTCTGCTAATTCCTCATCCTCCAATCATTCCTTCCCATGGGGTTATTGTCCCACCAAATAAAAAATTGTAGGCGTAAAATCTGAATATAATTCGAAAAAAAAAAGAAGAGCAGTAAGTCCAAGGAAATAAACTAAGAAAAAATACGTATTTTTATTTTAGGATTAAACAAAGGGATTCGCAAATAAAAGTGCTAAGGCTACAACCAGTCCATAAATTGTTAAAGCTTCCATAAAAGCCAGACTAAGCAATAAAGTACCTCGTATTTTTCCCTCCGCCTCGGGCTGTCTCGCGATCCCTTCTACAGCTTGGCCCGCAGCAGTACCTTGACCAACCCCAGGTCCAATAGAAGCAAGCCCGACGGCCAACCCAGCAGCAATAACGGAAGCGGCAGAAATCAGTGGATTCATGATAAGTTCCTCACACCAAAATAAGTAAATAGTTAATGATACAATCAACCAATAAATTATGACTTAATTATTCCATCGCTAAGATATATACAGTCGAAGGAACTAAGAACTCGAAATTGACGTAATAATAAATAGTATTATTGAATCATCAGAACGACTTCGATATTTCTTTTTTAGTTTTTATTCACATAATTTTTGTGAATCCATACGACTTTTGTTCTTCCATTTCATTCTTTTTTCCAAACCATTCTCTTTGAATTTTTCGTTTTTTTTCTTATTTTTTTGATTGAATCTCTTTATTCATTGAATATTCAATTCACAACTACAAACGAAACGGAAGGGCTTCCATTGGAAGCCCTATCTAATATCACATATACATGTGTTTCTTCCATAACGTAAATCAACCATTCATATCTTAGCAATCGGATTATAGAATCATTCTTCGAAACATTCACAAGAGTTGTCTTATAGTAAGTAGATTACATACATCTAGTTTGGCCTCCCCTCCCCTCCCCTAACCAATCCATTTTTTTTTATTTAAATTTAGTTTTTTTGTAAATCTTTTTTTTTTTCTTTTATTATTCGCCCACGCGGGTACAATCAATCTACATGGACAAAGTCGTTAGATCGAATCCTTGCATCGAAATATCAGTATTTGATTGATCGAAGTTCATGTAATTTATTATTTATTCAAATTCTCTTTTGGTCAATCGGTGAGTTGGATGAAATCAACTTGAATGGGAATTATTCTATATAACAATAACATCTTTTTTTTAAGCAGCACGGCTTATTAATACTATAAGTAATACGATAAGAATTCTTAGTCAGATTATGACTACTAATATCTAATAATATTGAATATTGGAATGAAATGAATAAAAGAATAGAAAGAGAATATTCATTCGAGGGGATATAAATAGACCGAACTGGAATTTTAGGAAAAAGATCTTTTAGATCTCTTTCCTTTTTTTACTTCCCCCTTTTGTTTGTTGCAATTCCCTAATACCTCTACTTAAACTTTTTTGACTATTACTTATATAAATTATGTTCCCTAAGCAGATTATCTTGATCCGCGCATAGATTGCGTAAGACTTAAGTTAAAAAAGACTATTTCGAAAACTAGTCAATGATGACCCTCCATGGATTCGCCTATATAAGCCGCAGCTAAAGTTGCAAAAATAAGAGCTTGAATACCGCTTGTAAATAATCCAAGTAACATGACAGGTATAGGAACCACTGAAGGTACTAAAGAAACAAGAACAACAACTACTAATTCATCAGCTAATATATTTCCGAAAAGTCGAAAACTAAGTGATAAGGGTTTTGTGAAATCTTCTAAGATATTAATGGGTAAAAGGATTGGAGTTGGTTGAATGTATTTACCAAAATAACCTAATCCTTTTTTATTAAGACCTGCATAGAAATATGCTACTGACGTGAGTAAAGCTAAAGCAACAGTAGTATTTATATCATTTGTAGGCGCGGCTAATTCCCCATGAGGTAACTGTATGATTTTCCAAGGTAAAAGAGCGCCTGACCAATTCGAAACAAAAATAAATAGAAACAAAGTTCCAATAAAGGGAACCCATGGACCATATTCTTCGCCAATCTGAGTTTTGCTCACGTCTCGAATGAATTCAAGGACATATTCGAAGAAATTCTGACTGTCAGTAGGAATGGTTTGTGGATTACGAACAGCTATAATGGCTGAACCTAATAAGATAGCAATTACAACCCAAGAAGTAATAATTACTTGGGCATGGACTTGAAAACCTCCTATTTGCCAATATAAGTGTTGGCCGACTTCCACACCGGATATATCGTATAAGCCTTTTCGTGTGTTGATATAACACAATAATAGTGTGTTGATGGAACAAAATAGAACATTCATATTGCCCTCTAAAAAAAATGGAACTTTAAAAATAATTATTTTGATTCAACCATCTCTTTTTCGCCTTGCTTAGTTGACTTATATATTTTGGATACCAACTAATTACATAATACCCCTACTTGTATCTCTTTTGTGCAATTCAGTAATCATAACCGATTTCAGAAATCTATGGAGTTCCCAAAAGAATTTATTTATTTTTATTATTAATCAAGGATTTCGTATATAGCTAGAACGACCCTCACAAATTGCAAATACTAATTTGTTAAGAATTAATCGGATTGAAGCTATAGCGTCATCATTTGCTGGAATCGAAATATCTGCGAGATCCGGGTCACAATTTGTATCGATTAAACAAATAGTTGGAATTCCCAAAATCATACATTCTCGAAGAGCCGTATATTCTTCTTGCTGATCAACGATTATTACAATATCGGGTAATCCCGTCATATATTTAATCCCGCCCAGATATGTTTGCAAGTGAGATAATTGTCTCTTCAACATAGCGGAATCTCTTTTCGGAAGACGATTGAGTCCCCCCATCTTTTGTTCCGTTCTCAAGTCCCTGAACTGATGAAGTATCGTTTCCGTAGTATACCAATTCGTTAACATACCGCCGAGCCATTTTTTATTAACATAATGACACCGAGCCCTTATTGCAGCCCGTGCTACTGAATCCGCTGCTTTATTTTTGGTACCAACAATTAAGAACTGTTTTCCCCTACTTGCTGCATCAAAAACTAAATCACAAGCTTCTGATAAAAAACGGGCAGTTCTAATAAGATTTATAATATGAATACCTTTACGCTTTGAAGAGATATAAGGTGCCATTCTAGGATTCCATTTACTAGTACCATGACCAAAATGAACTCCAGCTTCCATCATCTCTTCCAAATTGATGTTCCAATATCTTCTTGTCATTTATTTATCCGCACTTCCTTTCTTTTTTTAAGAAAAAAAAGAGAGAGACGAGGTGCCCTGAAATAGAAATAAAAAATTGTTCCGATGGAACCTCCTTTTCTACCTCTAACGGATATTGGCCGTTGATCCACGATTCAAGCCATAAATTTCTTTCTATTCTATTTGTTATTTTATTATCTTTATTAAAAAAAAAAATGACCGCAAATAGTTAAAAAGTGGGTGAATCCGCTCTTAGGAACCATTAAATCCTCGAAATGGTTCTTTCGGTGTATCATGGTAAATTCTTTGAAATGAAAAAATGAAATAATTCTCTGTGGTGGAACAAAATATCTCTCATTTCCACCTCGAATAAATTATTCGTTTTGGTTTCCAAAGGACTCTTGGTATGTTTCCTTGAACGTTGCACTAATCCTTTGAATCCCGTACCGACGGGTATCATCCCTCCTAGAACAACGTTCTCTTTCAGACCCTTCAACCAATCGATACGACCCCGGAGGGCGGCTTTTGCTAAAACTCGAGCAGTTTCTTGAAAACTCGCTTCGGATATGAAACTCTGAGTATTTAGAGATGCTTTCGTTATTCCCAATAAGATAGCTCGGTAACAGATCGCTTCTTCCAAAGCACGCCCTGTTCGTTCCGCCCGCAACAATTCAATTAGTTCTCCGGGTGAAAAAACATTAGACATTCCATCTTCTGAAACCAATACTTTTGATGTTATTTGACGCACAATAATTTCTATATGTCGATTATGAATCTGCACCCCCTGAGATCGATAAACTTTTTGGATCTTATTAACCAAAGAGATACGACTTTGCACTATAGTTAGCTCAGCACCAATCAAGAATCTCCAAGGAATTCCAAGAATTTTTGTTATACGCTTGTTCCAACCCTCAATTCTCTTTTGTAGGTTCATCGATATTGACTCAATCGAACGAACTTCTAACACTTGTTCCACTTTTGGAAGACCTTGCGTTATATCCCCAGATCTCGATTTTTCATATATAAATGTAACTAACGTATCTCCTTCGTAAAGGATTTCTCCATAATCGCCATGGACGGTTGCTCCCGGAGTGGCCAAATAGGGTTTAGCTGATCTTATTACTACAGAGTCAATTTGAACAATTAGAACTTGACCCGATTTTAGGTGCGGTCCGCTTTTGGCTATACATAAATTTTCACAAATAAACTGCCCGAGGCTAATTATTCTAGATGTTTCTTCACAATAATTATGATGGAGAAAATTCAAATTGAATGGATTCAAAAAGAGGTTACTGCACGAATCGGGATTATAAATTCTACCATTTTCGTCCATTAAATAATATTTAAGCGCTTGAAAAGTCTGTTTTAAATTGTCAAGTTGTAAATATTTAGTTACCGAGATCTGATTATAAGTTATTAAATGGTAAAATGAATACAAATTTGCAATTTGAGGGGCTCTTCCTAATCCTAAAGGTCCCAAGGAATTCCTAATTGGAATTAGACTATCTCTTTTCATTGATTCTTTTTTTATTACATTGGAATATTTTACATCATTGAATGGACCCATTTGAAAACAATTAGATGATGACAAAATTAGAAAAGATTGGCATTCCTTATTCCTCTTCAACAACGTACGAATAGTTACTTGATTTTGGCTAAGTGATTGTTGAATCCTTGCCTTGGAAGAAATAGAATTAAATGGATTGATATTGGTGCGATCTGACCTCTTATCAAAGATCAATCCTGAACCTGACGGATCTTTCCTTTTTCTGATATACGAAATATGGGATTTCACTAAATAGATTCGCAGGAAATCTCGAATCAGACCATTTGTATTTACTTCAACAAAAGAAGCGTGGGCCTCTTCGACAGAAGCACTTTTTTTGTCTTGGTCCCAATTCAACAATAAACAAGTCCGAACTAATTGAATACTTGTGCCATAAATTCCCCGAATTGGGTTGCCATTGCCATAAAGGATATAATTGACAACTCGAAGTTCCAGATTATCCCTTTCGTGCAACAGATCATGGGAGAAAAGTGTTACTAAATTTATACCGTCCGCTATTTCATATATGATTACGGGTCGAGCCAAAACAAAATACTTTTTCTTGTTAGGTGTGATCCATTGGACATAGATCCAATTTTTCAATTTTGTGTTTGATTCCTTATCATTTTTTTTTGCCGTTCCAAGGGGTATCAAGATACCACTGTGCCGGGATATATTATCGATCTCTCCAGGAAAATGGATATCTCCAGAAAAGATTTTAAGTTCAATCCGTTTTTTTTTTCTCTCCACTCGGACCAAGCCGCCCGCTCGGCTTCTTATATTTAAAGTGATTGGTGTATCTATTCCAATGATACTATTGTTCTGTACCATTATGGAAGAAGATTCGGGCAAAATATGTACTTCCTGGGGAATGAAAAAAAATCGATCTATTTTCATTTGGTATTTTGGCTTAAATTCTTTGACTCCTCGATACTCAATCAAATCCTCTTTTTTGAGGATTGAATGCACCTCCGTAGTCCCATATTTAGTAATGCCGGAATTCTTTCTTCTGTATTGAGGATCATCAAAATAAGCAAGAATACTTTTTTTACGAAAAATACCATTTACAGGTATTTCAATTGAAATACCGGAAGGAAGCAGTAGCTCTTTTTCTAGTTCTGGAATCGATTGGAATGGAATAATGAATCTATTTCTTCGTTTCTTTGCCAATAAAGAAGAATTTTCGTAGAGAATAGCAGGATATATGAGATTACAATGACCCCTTCGATTAAATTCTGAATAATCAGGAATCTCGCTTTCTTTTTTTTTTTTACCAAAAATATCTGAACTAAAGAATTTTAGTCTTACTTGATCATTATTTCCTGACAGACTAGAAATAGATCTTCCTTCAGCAGAAAGAGAATGGACGTTAATTTTATCTTGATCCTTTTGAAGCGAAAAAGAGACTACACTAGAGTGGCACGAACCTCCTGATAATATCCATAAATGGCTTGTTTTTGGTAAGAGATGGACATTACTGTATGTAAATTCCGGTGCATGGTATACATCGGTACTCCAGTGCATTTCTCCCTCTGAGTCAGAATAAATATGTTTTCGAACCCTCTCTTTTAAATTAAACGTATATGTTCCCGCGCGAATCTCAGCAATAACTTGTTCTGATTCTACATATTGATCGTTTTGAACTAAAAGAAAACTTTTTGGTGGAATAGTCACGTTGTGTATAATATCTTCACTCTCAATAGTTACATACAAGTATATA